AATACGGGTATGGGCTAAGTAAATCAATGGGCAGCCTTGGTTCTATTGAAAATACCAGTGTAAGTGAAGACCCGATTAGAAATGATATAGATAAAAACACTCTTAGTGGGAGTGATAGTGACAATTCTAGTTACAGTAATGTTGATCATTTAGTCGGCGTTAGAGACATTCATAATTTCGTACCTGATGATACTTTTTTAGTTAGGGATAATAATAGGGACAGTTATTTCATATGTTTTGATATTGAAAATCAAATTTTTGAGATTGACAATGCTCATTCTTTTCTAAGTGAACTAGAAAGCTCTTTTTCTAATTCTCGGAATTTTTGTTATCTAAATAGTGTATCTAATAGTGATGATCCCCACTATGATCCTTACATATATGATACTAAATATAGTTGGAATAAACACATTACTAGCTGTATTGACAGCTATTTTCGTTCTCAAATTTGTATTGATAGTTACATTTTAAGTGGTATTGTCAATTACAATGACAATTACATTTCTAGTTACATTTTTGATGAAAGCAGAAATAGTAGTGAAACCCAGAGTTCAAGTATAAAAACGAGTCCGGCTGGTAGTGAGTTAACTATAACAGAAACGGAAAATTCTAATGATCTAGATTTTACTCAAAAATATAGGCATTTATGGGTTCAATGCGAAAATTGTTATGGATTAAATTATAAGAAATTTTTGAAATCAAAAATGAATATTTGCGAACACTGTGGACATCATTTGAAAATGAGTAGTTCAGATAGAATAGAACTTTTGATTGATCCGGGTACTTGGGTTCCTATGGATGAAGATATGGTCTCTGTGGATACCATTGAATTTCCGTTGGAAGAGGAATCTTACAAAGAGCGTATTGATTCTTATCAAAGAAAAACAGGATTAACTGAGGCTGTTCAAACAGGCATAGGTCAACTAAACGGTATTCCCATAGCAATTGGGGTTATGGATTTTCAGTTTATGGGGGGTAGTATGGGTTCCGTAGTTGGCGAGAAGATCACTCGTTTGATCGAATATGCTACCAATCAGTTTTTGCCTCTTATTCTAGTGTGTGCTTCCGGAGGAGCACGCATGCAAGAAGGAAGTTTGAGCTTGATGCAAATGGCTAAAATAGCTTCCGCTTTATATGATTATCAATCAAAGAAAAAGTTATTCTATGTATCAATCCTTACATCTCCTACTACTGGTGGGGTGACAGCCAGTTTTGGTATGTTGGGCGATATCATTATTGCCGAACCCAATGCCTACATTGCATTTGCGGGTAAAAGAGTAATTGAACAAACATTGAATACGACAGTACCTGAGGGCTCACAAACGGCTGAATATTTATTCCATAAGGGCCAATTCGACCTAATCGTACCACGTAATCTTTTAAAAGACGTTCTGAGTGAGTTATTTCAGCTCCACGCTTTCTTTTCTCTGAATCAAAATTCAATCAAGCGGATCCTTAATAAAAAAAATATATTAATTAATCAAAATATAAATTATTATTTTTTTTTTATAAAACGAGTAGTTATTTAGTTTATAGAAATCAAAGCCAAAATCCATTCTACGGATTTTGGCTTGGTAGCATTTGATGACATAAGATTTAATTGTAAAAATAATTATGCGGATCATTTTTTTTTTACCGACATTCCCGATTACTAATCAGTAAAAACCTCTATCAAAAAAAAAAAAGAATGCATTCCTTCTTCCGCTAAATTAAAATTAGGCAAGGAGAATAAAGCGAATTTCGCGTTCTCTTCTTATGTGTATATAATTAAAATATAGAAAATTTAAAAGTGAAAAGTACAGAATCTTGCATCTTTCGATATTTTTTTAGAATCCCCAGTTTTACTAAGACTCCCTATTCCCGGATCGGATTGTAACAAATTTTTCAGGAAGTTGTAAGAAACTCTTTCTTTATTTTATTCCATTTTATGAAATTCAAATTATAAGACAAAAACAAGATAATAAAAAAGGCGATTATCATATATATATATATTTCATGTAGAAAGATGAAAAATTATATTTATTTAGTTCGACATTCCTTGCACTTATTTTATTATATTTATATATTTTTTATTATATCACATATACTCACTTAGATATGCTTAGTATAATTCTATATGAATTATAAATAATGATTATAAGATACCTTTATAACAATATAAATAACAATATAACAATAACAGGTAAAAATAGTAAATCCAGGTATCCATTTTATGACAAATTTACCCTCTTTTTTTGTGCCTTTCGTGGGCCTAATATTGCCGGCAATTGCGATGGCTTCTTTATCTCTTCATATTCAAAAAAACAAGATTTTTTAGATATCGATATGATGGGGCTAAATCTCATCTATTTTGTTTTTTTTTTTTCAAGATTTAGACTTAGACCATAACACAGATATCTATTTCTTAGAATAAAATATGTGATGTGGTTTCCCCCGAACATAAAGAAACTATTATTGTTATTCGTGTGTAAACATGATATATGAGTAAATAAATTATAGCTATTTGCAACGAAATCAAATCGGGATCGGGGCGAATGCCTTAAATGTAAAGTGAATATATCTATATGTATGTGGATATCTATAGGAAATCATGCGAAATGGATATTATTATTTTATATCTAACCAATTCGATGAATTACTCCTAAAATAAAAGTTCACATCAGAATAGTGCTAGTTGATGAGAGTTATTTCGGAAACACACAAAAAGTCAAATTAATTTGGGTTATTCTCTCAATTTCAATAAAATGCAACTAGATCTAGTATGAATTGGCGATCAGAACATATATGGATAGAACTTATAGCGGGGTCTCGAAAAACAAGTAATTTCTGCTGGGCCTTTATCCTTTTTTTAGGTTCATTAGGGTTTTTATTAGTTGGAATTTCCAGTTATCTTGGTAGAAATTTGATATCTTTATTTCCGCCTACGCAAATCATTTTTTTTCCACAGGGGATCGTGATGTCTTTCTACGGAATTGCGGGTCTCTTTATTAGCTCTTATTTGTGGTGCACAATTTCGTGGAATGTAGGTAGTGGTTATGATCGGTTCGATAGAAAAGAAGGAATAGTGTGTATTTTTCGTTGGGGATTTCCTGGAAAAAATCGTCGCATCTTCCTCCAATTCTTTATGAAAGATGTCCAGTCCATCAGAATAGAAGTGAAAGAGGGTATTTATGCTCGTCGTGTCCTTTATATGGAAATCAGAGGCCATGGCGCTATTCCTTTGACTCGTACTGATGAGAATTTGACTCCACGAGAACTTGAGCAAAAAGCTGCTGAATTGGCTTATTTCTTGCGTGTACCAATTGAAGTATTTTAAAAAATGAATTGAAACTGAAATGAAAAGAATGAATGCTTTTTTTCTTTTCAATAGAGAGATTATATCTTGTAGATTCTCTTTTTTTTTTGTTTTGTCAATCAATTTTTCTTTTTATCCCTTTTTGTACTTCTTAATTACCAAACGATTGGGATGCTTATAACGATAGCTTTTTTGTCTTGTTTTGGTAGTCATTTTTTTTATCAGAATCACAATATTCTTCAGAAAATTCTCTCAATTATTCCCGGACTATGCGTCGTTTTTTTTTTTTTTTCAAAAAATTGGATATTTTGATAGAAAGAGAGTTCTTTCGTTTCAAAATCTGAATAATATTTGTTACTTGAAGGGGCTCTTTCATGCATTTCTTTATTGAAAGGGGTCACTCTCTTCGAATTTTAGCAAGTGATAGATTTGGAAACAATCTCTTTATTCGAAGTGGATTCTTTTTTATTCCATTTCTGTATTATTTATAAATTCAAGTACTAACCGCTGAATCATACACAAAAAAAGCGGGGAATAGATTCGTGGGCTCGATAACTTGTAATAGAACTGATCCTTGATAGGAATATTAGTTAGTATCGTATAGCGTCAACGAATGGGGTGAGTTCATTAAAAATTCAAAGACGGAAAAATGGCAAAAAAGAAAGCATTCATTCCCCTTCTATATCTTGCATCTATAGTATTTTTGCCCTGGTGGATCTCTCTCTCATTTACTAAAAGTCTGGAATCTTGGGTTACTAATTGGTGGGATACTAGGCAATCCGAAATTTTTTTGAATGATATTCAAGAAAAGAGTATTCTAAAAAAATTCATAGAATTAGAGGAACTCTTACTCTTGGACGAAATGATAAAGGAATACCCGGGAACACATCTAGAAAAGCTTCGTATCGGAATCTACAACGAAACGATCCAATTGATCAAGATGCACAATGAAGATTGTATCCATACGATTTTGCACTTCTCGACAAATATGATCTGTTTCGTTATTCTAAGTGGTTATTCTATGCTAGGTAATGAAGAACTTGTTATTCTTAACTATTGGGTTCAAGAATTTCTATATAACTTAAGCGACACAATCAAAGCCTTTTCCATTCTTTTAGTAACTGATTTATGTATAGGATTCCATTCGCCCCACGGTTGGGAACTAATGATTGGATCTGTCTACAAAGATTTTGGATTTGCTCATAATGATCAAATTATATCCGGTCTTGTTTCTACCTTTCCGGTCATTCTAGATACAATTTTAAAATATTTGATTTTCCGTTATTTAAATCGTGTATCTCCCTCACTTGTAGTGATTTATCATTCAATGAATGACTGAAAAATGATTCACTGATCCAATTAGAATGGTTGGTTGTTACTTTGTACATAAGCAAAACATTCAAAACTGTACTTATTCTTTTTACTCATACAAGGGATTCGATTCCTCCTATATTCTATTCCATTACAATAAAATTCTTTTAGTACATAGCAGAATCATAGATAGGGAACTATACTAGACTAAGAACCCACCTAATTTTATTGTATAAATTTTCGATACCAATGATTGGACCATGCAAACTATAAATACCCTTTTTTCTTGGATAAAGGAAGAGATTACTCGATCCATTTCCGTATCGCTCATGATATATATAATAACTGGGGCACCCGTTTCAAATGCCTATCCCATTTTTGCACAGCAGGGTTA